ATTATTATAAAATAATAAAAAAACTAAAATGATAGAATCTATAATAATAGATAATGAATGAATAGTTATTGAAAAGATCTATATACCGTAAGGAATAGCAATCCTATAATGAAGGCTTTTTTTTTTCAAGTCCTACTTTCTTTTTGTTTGAGGTAACATAAACATAATAATTCAATTTATTGAATTGGGGAGAGATGGCTGAGTGGACTAAAGCGTCGGATTGCTAATCCGTTGTACAAATTTTCGTACCGAGGGTTCGAATCCCTCTCTTTCCTTTTCCATTAATGGATGATTTGGCATTTTTTCTTCCTAATTAATTAAAATAGATAGAAAAACAAAAAAGATTTTCTTATTCTTCACGTCCTGGATTACGTCCTGGATCGTTAGATAGGAATCCGAAAATGAAAAGAGAAACAAAAAAAATCACTATTGTGTAAACAAATAGTTTGAGAGTAAGCATTACAAAATCTCCAAGATAATTAAAAAAAAAAACAACAGAGAAAGAGAACAGATTCTCTTCTATTTCACATTAGGTTTCCCTTGATACTAAGTTAAGTTTCTAAGAAATGCAGTGATTTCGAGGAAAGAAATTTCCTAATTTCTTTGTACTTTGTAATAAGAGTCCAACCTTTTTATTAAATTTACCAATTACCAACTATTACAAATACAAAAAATTTCAAGATTGGAATAAAGGATTCACACTGTAAGACTTATCTGATATTATTTTATTCTTATTCTTATAAAAGATAATAAAATGTTGGGATTTTTTTCGAATAAATTCTGAAATTTTTTAGGACCTTATTCAAATAAAATTAAAGATCTCATCGAAAACTTACAGCCGCTTGCCAAACAAAAGCTAAGAGAAAAAAGAATAGGGGTATTACTGGCATAATATCTACAATAGGATTCAAAAAAGCGTAAGCTTCTGGTAATTTCGCCAAGAAAAAACTACTTGAATAAAGAGCAGAGTGAATACAAAAACAGACCAAGCTAAATATATTAAGCATAAAAAAAATCTTGTTCTTTAAAAAAAAATGAATTGTATTTTATTCTTTTATTTTAATTTTAATAAAATATAAAATAAATTAAATAGAGAATTCAATTTAATTTATATTATTTAATATAATTTAACAAGTATATTTCTTTAAATTTTCAATTCTAAAAAATTTAAAGAAATAGAATATAAATTAATCTTTATACATTATATATTAAATATATTTATAATATAATAATAAAATAATATATTTTATTAATAAACGATAAAACTAAAATTAAATTAAAATAAACAAAATTAATAATTATAATAATTAATCAAATAAAATAAGAGCAGATTTTAAGTTTAGACTTGGAATTTACGATAAGACAAGAATAGTATTTTATTAGTGTCGAATCGAAAATGGGGCGTGGCCAAGCGGTAAGGCAACGGGTTTTGGTCCCGTTATTCGGAGGTTCGAATCCTCCCGTCCCAGATCATCTTTATTCATGATATATTTATATTATAACAATACTTTATTCATGATATATTTATATTATAACAATATAAATATATCATGAATAAAGATTACCCTCCTTATCGTTCGTCTCTAATCTAAAGTGAGTCGTTGTAGATTCACAAGCGACTCGATTTTTTTGTATTTTTTATTCTAATTGGAAATTGTAACTTATTATTCTAAATATTCTATATATTGTAATATAACTAATATTGAATTGAAATATATATTTATATTGTATTGATTGAATAAATGACTATGCGTTATTTAATTTAAGAATAAATTAAATACCAGATCTAAACTAAAAATTTTATGGTAAAACATCGTTTGAAACGATGTGGTAAAAAGCACCCTGGATTCTAAAAAACGCCATTCTTTCTAGTAGAATTGATCTGTTGTTTATCGAATCTGATGTTGGATCTCGGAAGGTAAGATATCTTCTGAAAGTGGTTTTTTCTAATCCAACAAAGAATTAAACCTATTGAAATATTCCCATTATTCTAAATTGCCTTGAAAAGGACGCTAGAGGGAATTTTCTGGAACTTTGCCCTAATCAACAAACCAAATTAAATTCAATTAATGAAAATGAAGAGGTTTTTAAGAATAATAAACTCTCTCATAGATTTCTATAAATGTTTTCTTCATACCTAATACCTAATTTTTACCTAATTTTGGATTTTTTGTTGTTTTCATAGAATAATGCTTTTTTCTATAACCACGAAAATAAAAATGAAATAAAAAGTCTATATTATAGAAGTTTCTATGAAAAAAATTTCATAATTGCTCAATGAAGTTTCATTGAATGACTATTCATATATTATAGAATATTTCTTTAGATTTTCATCTAAATAGAGTAAAAAACTCTATTTTAAACAAACAAAAGGATATGCATAAAAACATTCAAAGTTGGAATAATAGTGAGAATTCTAGTGACAGCGAATTTGATTTTTTTGTGGATCGCAGGAACATACGGAATTTACTATATGAGAAAACTTTGTTAGTTAGGGATAGTAAGAGGAAAATTTCTTCCATATATTTTGCTATGGAAAAGAACATTTTAGAGATTGAAAATGATCATTCTTTTCTAAATGAACCCGAAAGTTTGTTCTCTTATGATATAAAATCTAATTGGAATAATACCATTCAGAGTTGCATTGAGAGTTATCTTCTTTCTCAAATCTGTATTGATAGTTCCATTTTAGGTGACAGTGTCAAATACAATGAAAGTGATTTGAATAGTTACTTTTTTGGTAAGGTCCACAATAGTGATGAAAGCAAGAGTACTAGTATAAAAACTAGCACGAATGATCAAAATCCAAATTCTAGTGATTTAGAAAGTTCTAATGATTTTACGCAAAACTATATACATTTGTGGATTGAATGTGAAAATTGTTATGGGTTAAATTATAAGAAAGTTTTCAAATCAAAAATGAATATTTGTGAGCACTGTGGATATCATTTGAAAATGAGTAGTTCAGATAGAATCAAACTTTTGACTGATCCGGGTACATGGAATCCTATGGATGAATACATGGTCTCTGTGGATCCCATTGAATTTCATTCGGAGGAGGAACCTTATAAAAATCGTCTTTCTTCTTATAAAAAAAAGACAGGATTAACGGAGGCAGTTCAAACAGGCACAGGTAAACTAAATGGTATTCCTTTAGCAATTGGCGTTATGGATTTTGATTTTATGGGGGGGAGTATGGGATCTGTAGTCGGTGAGAAGATAACCCGGTTGATCGAATACGCTACCGATCAACGTTTACCTCTTATTTTAGTATGTGCGTCAGGAGGAGCACGTATGCAAGAAGGAAGTTTGAGCTTAATGCAAATGGCTAAAATATCTTCCGCTTTATATGATTATCAAATCAATCAAAAATTATTCTATGTATCGATACTTACATCTCCTACTACTGGTGGGGTGATAGCTAGTTTTGGCATGTTGGGAGATATCATTATTGCGGAACCAAATGCTTATATTGCATTTGCGGGTAAAAGAGTAATCGAACAAACGTTGAAAAAGGAAGTGCCCGAAGGTTCACAATCGGCTGAATTTTTATTCCAAAAAGGCTTATTTGATTCAATCGTACCACGTAATCTTTTAAAGGAAGTTCTAACTGAGTTATTTAAGTTGCATGGTTTCGTTCCTTTGACTCAAAATAAAAAATAAGAATTAGAGTCAAACGAATAAAAATCAAAACGAAATTTGTAAAATTAAAATTATTATCTAATTATTATCTATAGACTGAGGATAAATAATTAATTACACCAAAACTAAGAACATTCATTTATTTATATATATCTAATATATCTAATCTAAACGACTACTCATTTAAGACATAGAATATATATTCTATGTCTTTCACATCAAATAAAAAAAAATATTCCAAGAGAATAAAAAAGTATATGATTATCACGATTTTGAAAAAGATGTTCAATTTTTTTCTTAAAATAAAGGGGACTGCAATTCACTCTTTTTATTTAAAGGGGACTACAATTATTATTAAAATTGAAATTCTTTTTTTGAAAGCTATGGTTAAAGGTTATGTAATAGCCAATACACTGGTTAAAGGTTATGTAATAGCCAATACACTTCGGAACGTCACTTCTTTTATTAAGTTAGTAATAAAGAGATTATTTAAGTAAGTAGATTTTTTAGATCGAGAAAATAGTTTAGATAGAGACAATAGAAAGGGTAGTACATATATACATATATATGTATAAAAATAATTCGTCTTTCTTTCCAATTTCAAGAAGAAAGTAAATGTCTTTTACATCCAAGAGAATAAATAGAAGTTTCTTTCTCAATATTTTCAAAAAGATGTTGCATCTTTTTATTTTAATTTCTATTTTAATAATGGATTATATTGGAGATCCAGATTTAATCAATCTTTTCAAAGATATGCTCAAAAGTTTTCTAATTCTAATATTCTATTCAATTAAATCCCTTTAGTATTATTTTAGTATTAATTTAGATAGATAAGAATTAGATAGATAATTCTTATCTATCTATTCATATATGTTGATTTAGCTATACTTAGTATAAGTCTATATCAATTAGACTATCTTTATTACATTACAATATTTACAATATAATATTTAATATTATAATGAATCTAATAAAAAAAAAAAAAAACAATTAACAAAAAGAAAAACAGGTACAAATATAAAATTGAGGTACCCTTTTTATGATAAACTTACCTTCCGTTTTTGTGCCTTTAGTGGGCCTTGTATTTCCGGCAATTGCAATGTCTTCTTTATTTATTTATGTTCAAAAAAACAAGATTTTTTAGATATGGGCAGTAGGGACAAATCTCATATATTTTTTTAGATAAAGTCAAATTTATTTTATTTCCTTGTATTTTAATTTGGTTCCATTTTTTTTATTATTAATAAAAAAACTTCTATTTTAATTTTCTTTTATTATAATTTTATTATAATAAATTATAAAATAAAAAGGGGTTTTGGTTTAAAATTTTAAAATAATAAATATATCTAATCTAAAGAAAATTAAAATATGAAATGAATCTAACAATCAATAAAAAAAAACAGGTACAAATATAAAATTGAGGTACCCTTTTTATGATAGACGTTTTTTTTTCTTTAGCGGGCCTATTTTTAATTGTAATGGCTAGTTTATTTTTATTGGTTTATGTTCGACAACAAATTTCTTGGGGGTCTGAACACCTTATGCGTCGCTTCGGAGAAGACGCATGGCTCTACACTGTAAAGGGGGCCCGAAAACCAATCAATTTCTTCTGGGCTTCTTTCACTCTTTTAGGTTCATTAGGGGTTTTAGTTATTTCAGCTTCCAGTTATTATGGTCGAAATTTTTTCTCTTTCAATTCGGACGAATTTCTAGTTCCCTTTTTGCCACAAGGGGTCACGCTTACTTTCTATGGAATCTCAGGTCTTTTTGTAAGTTTTCATTGGTGGCTTTTAATTTTGTGGGATGTGGGTAGTGGTTATAATCTTTACGATAAAAAAAATGGAATGGTGCAGTTTTTTCGTTACGGATTTCCCGGAGAAAATCGTCGTATTCTTTCCAAAGTCCGTGTGGAAGATATTATGGCCCTCCAATTTTTCGATAAACCAGAACCTCTTAGTGGTTTCCTTTATATGCACACCAGAGAACAGGGGGACATTCCCTTGACTCTTGTTGATGATTATTATGATAGGACTCCGCGCAACATTTTACAAACAGCTTGGGACTTGTCCGCATTCTTGGATGTACCGTTGGAAATAATTGTATAAAAAAGCGAGAATAGATGATCCATTTCTATGATTCGAAATGGATATATGATGGGTTCTCTTACTGGTAATAGAACTTATGCTTGATAGAAAGACTATTTTTATTATCATATATAGTTTATAGTTAATGAGATGAAGCTGAGTTCATTAAAGATGAAAAATGGCAAAAAAGAAAGCATTAACCCCTCTTCTATATCTTACATCTATAGTCTTTATGCCCTGGTGCATCTCTTTGACATTAAATAAAAGTCTGGAATCTTGGGTTACGGATTTTTGTAATACTAAAGAATCCGAAATTTTCTGGAATATCATTAAAGAAAAAAGAATTATAAAGAAATTCATAGAGTTCGAGGAACTCTTCCTTTTGGATGAAATGCTAAAGGAATACCCGGAAACACATTTAGAAAAACTTCATATTGGAATCTACAAAGAAACCATCCTATTGATCAAGACGCACAACCAAGATTGTATCCATATGATTTTGCACTTCTCGACAAATCTAATCTATTTCCTTATTCTAAGTGGTTGTTCTATTCTGGGTAATCAACAACTCATTATTATTAACTCTTGGGTTCAACAATTTATATATAACTTAAGTGACACAATCAAAGCTTTTTCTATTCTTTTAGTAACAGATTTATGCATAGGATTCCATTCGACTCATGGTTGGGAACTCATGATCGGTTCTGTCTATAAAGATTTTGGGTTGACTCCAAACGATCAAATTATATCCGGTCTTGTTTCCACTTTTCCAGTAATTTTAGATACGCTTTTTAAATACTGGATTTTCCTTTATTTAAATAGGGTATCTCCCTCGCTTGTAGTGATTTATCATTCAATGAATGACTGAAAAATGAAAAAAAAAGGGATCCAAAAGTTTGTTTTTTTATAGAAAAGCTAAACATTCAAAAATTTACTTATTCTTTTTTTATTTCTACTCGTATTCTTCTTAGATTCTAGGAAATTTATTAGAATTTCAGTAAATATCAGAATCATGGATAGGGAACTATGTCAGTAACCTACCTAATCTTATTGTAGTAATTTTCAGGATCAATGATTGGACCATGCAAACTAGAAATGCTTTTTCTTGGATAAAGGAAGAGATTACTCGATCCATTTCCGTATTGCTCATGATATATATAATAATTAGAGCACCCATTTCAAACGCATATCCCATTTTTGCCCAGAAAGGGTATGAAAATCCGCGAGAAGCTACCGGCCGTATTGTATGTGCCAATTGCCATTTAGCTAATAAGCCCGTAGATATTGAGGTTCCACAAGCGGTACTTCCCAATACTGTATTTGAAGCAGTTGTTCGAATTCCTTATGATATGCAAGTGAAACAAGTTCTTGGTAATGGTAAAAAGGGTTCTTTGAATGTAGGCGCTGTTCTAATCTTACCCGAAGGTTTTGAATTGGCACCAGCCGATCGTATATCGCCCGAGATTAAAGAAAAGATAGGTAATCTGTCTTTTCAAAGCTATAGTCCCACAAAAAAAAATATTCTTGTCGTAGGCCCCGTTCCTGGTCAGAAATATAGTGAAATTACCTTTCCTATTCTTTCTCCAGATCCCGCTACAAAGAAAGATATTAACTTCTTAAAATATCCTATATATGTAGGCGCGAACAGGGGGAGGGGTCAGATTTATCCCGACGGGAGCAAGAGTAATAATAATGTTTATAATGCTACAGCAACTGGTATAGTAAATAAAATTATACGAAAAGAAAAGGGGGGGTACGAAATAACGATAGTGGA